TGTCCGAATAGCATTTCCTGCTGCGGTTTGGGCCGCAAAGGGTGTCCCTCTTCTTGTACCCTTGAATCCACAAGTACCGGCGGAGGACCAAGAAATTACCCGACCTCTTACATCTGTAACAGTCACAATGGTATTGTTGAAACTTGCTTGAACATGAATAACCCCTTTTGGTATTCTACGCGCACTCTTACGTAAACCAATACGCCCATTCCTACGCGAACCAATTCTTGGTACAGATTTTGCCATATTTTATCGTCTCATAAATATAAGTCAGAGATATATGGATATATCCATTTCATGCCAAAACAGATCCTTTCCTTTTTTTTGTTTGTATATTGGGTCCCCTAGAGAGTCTCTTTTAGTTTAGAAAGATTATCCTTGTCTTTGTTTATGTCTCGGGTTGGAACAAATTACTATAATTCGTCCCCGTCTACGGATCAGTCGACATTTTTCACAAATTTTACGAACAGAGGCCCTTATTTTCATATTTGTCATTCCTTAACTTAATTTAGAATTTACTTATTGGAAGAAAATAAGTTTCTTCAAATTTTGAACTTTCGAATTGTATCCCTCCGAAAGGAATATTGAAGTTGAAAAAAAAAAACCACCGAATCGTTTGAATCCTTGTTTCGGAGTCTATAAACTATAGGCCCTTTGGTTGAATCATAACGACTTACTTCAATTTTGACTCTATTTTCCGGTAGTATACGTATAAAACTACGTTGAATCCTTCCTGAACCATAACCTCAAATCCGATCTTCATTATCTAAATGAATCTGAAGCATACCGTCGGTAAGTGATTCAGGAATGAAACTTTCATGAATCTATTTTTCTTCTTTCATTCCCGGTAAAACCTCCTTGAAGTATTAACTAATGTAGGAGGATAGTGAGAGTAGAAACCCGCTCTTTCCCCTTTTTTCACAAATAGTAAGGTTCCATATCTTAATTTGGATATAAGAGGGCTTACCATATATAACACAAGATTTCTCCGCCGATTCCTTCTAGTCGGGCCTCTCGGTCCGTCATTATACCCCGAGAGGTAGAAAGAATTACAATCCCCATCCCACCTAAAATTCTAGGAATTCGTTGATAGCTAGAATAGATTCGTAGACCGGGTCGACTGATCCGTTTTAAATTTAAAACAGTTTTATATGGACCTTTCCTATTCCTTCTATGTCGTAGGGTTAAAACTAAAAAATATTTGTTGTTTTCCTGATGTTTCCTCACATTTTCAAGAAAACCTTCTCTTAACAGGATTTTCACAAGGTTTTCGGTGATGTTAGTAGATGGTATTCGAACTGTTCCTTTTCTATTCATGTCAGCATTTCGTATAGAAGTTATTATATCAGCAATAGTGTCTTTACCCATGATAAACTAAAATTATTGTTGCCCCGGAATTTTGATATAATCAACATGCTTTTTTTTATATTTTATGAATTGTTAAAGATATATGCGTGAGACAAATCTACTAATTAATATATTTTATTCTATTCATATTTTATTCAAATGCTATAACTATATTAGAATTAGAGTCTCATTTTTATTATTTTATTATACTTATAATACTTCAGGTGCTAATGAAACTATTTTAGTGAAATTTAACTGTCTCAATTCCCGTGCGATCGCACCAAAAATTCTAGTTCCTTTGGGATTTCCTTCTTGATCAATAACAACCGCAGCATTGTCATCATATCGTAGTATCATACCGTTTTCACGTTTGAGTTCTTTACAAGTACGTACAATTACAGCTCTGATCACTTCGGATTTTTCTAGAGGTGTATTTGGTATTGCTTCCTTGATTACAGCAACAACAACGTCACCAATATGAGCATATCGTCGATTACTAGTTCCTATGATTCGAATACACATCAATTGTCGGGCCCCGCTGTTATCCGCTACATTTAAGTGGGTTTGAGGTTGAATCATATCATTTTTTGGTTGGCTCGTTCAATGCAAAGGGGCTAAGTAAAAAAAAGAAATATTAATATTGTTTGTCCAAACACAAAAAAAAGAAACCTACAATTGTTTTTTTTTCATTCCAAAGATATCTTTCCTTTTATTCTACATTCTTATCCCGAAATAATGAATTGAGTTCGTATAGGCATTTTGGATGCCGCTATTGAAATAGCCTTTCTGGCTACATTTTCTGCTACTCCGCCCATTTCATAAAGTATTCTACCTGGTTTAACGATAGCTACCCAATATTCGGGAGATCCCTTCCCGGAACCCATACGCGTTTCCGCGGGTCTTACTGTAACTGGTTTGTCTGGAAATATACGTACCCATATTTTTCCACCGCGGCGTACATTTCGTGTCATTGCTCGCCGCCCTGCTTCTATTTGTCTAGATGTGATCCACGCGGGTTCAAGTGCCTGAAGAGCATATCTACCGAAGCAAATACGATTACCTCGATAAGATATTCCTTTCATTCTTCCTCTATGTTGTTTACGGAATCTGGTTCTTTTGGGGTTATAGTTGATGGTTCTTTCTCAATTCCATCTCTACTACAGAACCGGACATGAGAGTTTCTTCTCATCCAGCTCCTCGCGAATTAAAAATAACAATTCTAAAATAATATACATGTATTTAATGAATAATATAGTGAATCGTGGGAGTCTTTGAGATTTTATCTACTATCTAATCTATTATAAATTTGTATATCTTGTTTTGAACTAAACGTGTATTCCATTTATATTTATTTATAGTTATAGATAATTATTGTATAGATTAGTTAGAGATAATGTTATGGATAATAGAATGTCATTTTGTTCTAACGAGTATTTTTTTTTTTGTCTTTTTTATTATCATATTGGCTCTATCAAAATTTAGAAATCCAATAAAATCAAAACTTTCGCGGGCGAATATTTACTCTTTCACAATAGGTATTGAATGAAATATCTATTTCAGTTGTAGGGTTATCCTATGACACGACCTCTCAGAATAAAAAGGGATTGGTCTCGGGTTCGTTTCGCCATCCTACCCAATGAATCATTAGGATTCGTTTTCAATAGAATCTTCTGCATCCACAGGTTCCGTCGTTCCCATCGCCTCTCGATTAATGGTTAGGCCTGAATTCTACAACGGAGCTCCTAATGAAAATGAAGTGTGTTCTTGAGTCAATTTTCTCAGTCTTTGTGGACTCGGGGCTCTTGATTTTGTTGTTAAATGCATCTAATTAGAAATTATAGATCAATCAAATTAATATTGATGCTTTATTACGCTATCCTTTCTAAGATCACTCATAGACCTTACATATTGGAATCATATATCATTCGTCTTCTTTTTCTCTCTTTCTCTCACCCGTCCATTTATCCGCATTTTTATTGTTATTGCTTCACAACTTATAATCAGATTGGTTTTTTCTTTTTTTGTTTATGCAAAAAAGATTCAGTTGCTACAATGATATGACCAAGATATCATATCGTGACTGGTTCTTTAGATCCAGATAATATGAAGCGATGAGTTGGTTATTAGTTAGATAGTTATTAGTTCATACTATGGGCCGGTCCGTTTTTTTGACTCTTAACCCTAAAAAAACCAACGAGTCACACACTAAGCATAGCAATTATATCAATATAAAAAAATTAATCGAATTTTTATTCAACCTTATAGAATTGCCCGTTTTTGTTTTGATTTAACAGAACAAGAATGAAAGAGTTTGTAATTTTTTGATTTTTTTATTTCCGATAGAACGTAAAGGCAAGTCAAGTACCGGCTTATTCTTCCTCGTCTACAAATATCCAAATTTTGATGCCTAATACCCCATAGATAGTTCCAACTGTATAGGAACAATAATCTATTTTAGCTCGAATGGTTTGTAGAGGAACCCTACCTTCTCTGATCCATTCGACACGTGCAATTTCTTTTCCGTCGATACGCCCTGCAATTTGTACTTGAATTCCTTTTGTACCTGCCTGTTCCGTTAATTCAATAGCCTTTTTCATTGCTTTGCGAAATGAAACTCTATTCTTTAATTGTCCGGCTATAAATTCTGCGAGAATATTAGGGTGTCCATACGGGTTTGCTATTCTTGTAACAGCAATGTTGAGTTTTCGGTTTACACAATTCAGTTCTTTTTCTACATCCATCTGCAATTCTTCGATTCTTCGAGGGCTGCCTTTACCTTCTATTAAGAATTTTGGAAATCCCATATAGATTATGACCTGAATCAGATCAATTCTTTTTTGAATCTCTATACATGCAATTCCCTCAACACCAGAGGATATTTTAATATTTTTTTGTACATAATTCTTGATACAATCTCGTATTTTTTGATCTTCTTGTAGACCTTCGGAATAATTTTGTGGTTGTGCAAACCAAAGAGAATGATGACCTTGGGTTGCACCAAGTCTGAAACCAAGTGGATTTATTTTTTGTCCCATAATCCCCCAAGACTATATATATCATGACACGTCATATACGTGTACTTATTTTGATTTCTCCATACGTTGCTTTTTAAGTATAATATGGCGTATTTGGCTCTTTTATAATATTCTTCCTTTTCCTTTACTTTACAGATATATCTTTTAATACAATAGTTATATGACAACTGGGTCTTTTTATCGGATAACTATGCCCTCGAGCTTGAGGTTTTAATTTTTTCACAACAGTACCCTCCCGTTGACTTCTGTTTTACTAATGATTAAACTTGCTTCGTTTAAACCCATATTGTGAATAGCATTTGTTGTTGAAGAATAAACCCATTTTCAAATTGGATAACCCGCTCGATAAGGCATAAGTTCGAGTATCATACGTCTTTCTTCGTAGAAACGTCCAAGAATCTGATCAATTACTCCTTCTGCTTTATTAGCTATTAGCAGACATACATATTTGTATATGGATTCTTCTTTATCAGAAGATTCGCCTCTTACTATTACTAATAAACAATAAGCACTTATATTCACTTTTTTTATTAACGACGCGATCTATTATCATTTTTCGCGTGTCCTCGGAAATTTAGAGTAGTTACGAATTCTCCCAATTTATGGCCCACCATGCGA